TTAATTAATTCATTTGTTAAAACAAGGACTAAGAGAATTCTTTCGGACAAAATCATAAATGGTCTATATGATTGGTCATATAATCGTGGTTACATAGATGCTTTTTATGCAACATCTTTAACCGGGGGTATAAGAGGATTGGCGGAATTCACTCATTTTTTTGATAGACGAGTAATTGATGGAATTACGAATGGAGTTGGTATTTTGAGTTTCTTTGTAGGAGAGGGTATCAAATCTGTTGGGGGCGGGCGTATCTCTTCTTATCTTTTCTTGTATTTATCGTATGTATCCATTTTTTTATTAATTTACTACTTACTACTTTTTGAATCTATAAGAAGAATCTTTCTTTTTTAATTTTCTAGTTTATAGTCAAAAACTTTGATAGTAAAGAATGATCGGTTTTGAACTTTGAACAATAAATGTCTTTCACATTCAACTAAAACAATGAATAACCTCTTCATTTTTAAATGGCAGTTCCAAAAAAACGTACTTCTATATCAAAAAAACGTATTCATAAAAAAATTTGGAAGGGGAAGGGATATTGGTCCGCGTTAAAGGCTTTGTCATTGGGAAAATCTCTTTCTACCGGGAATTCAAAAAGTTTTTTTGTGCGACAAACAAATAAGTCATAAAACATTGGAATAATCCGAATTAATTTGAATCAAAAAAATGTCTGATTTCATTGTTAATCTAAAAATAAAATGAATAACTTCCATTTCCTATTGATTAGCCGAAAACAATAGGGAATGGAAGTAGAATAAAAATGCTTCTGTTTATTCAATTTGAAAAAGAAGACTTTTGAAAAAAGAATAAAGACAAAATACAAGGGTTTACTTTTCTTTTTAGTAGATTTTCTCATTTTGAGGGCGGGGTCTTATTTTCCCCATCAACCTATTTGTCACAATTCTAATAAGAAAAATTTTTCTATATATCTATATATATCTAAAATGTTTTCTCTATATCTATATATATTTATAGAAGGGCATATGTAAGATCTTTAGTTAAAATTAAGGAATTGGTGAAACGAATGGATTCCATTTTGACAACCTTTTGTATAACTTTAATATTTCTTTTGTGTTCATTGAAAAAATGTATCCCTTTGCTTCAAATTTTTTAAATCAGATAAATGAGAAAGAATTCATAAAAAAATGAAAATCTTTTTTTTGTTCTACCTCTAGCTAGAGGATAGAAGTGCCCAGTTACAACAGTTCGATTCCAGGAGAGCATAAACTACACCAAAGTCCTAAGGGAAGAAATAAAATGAACACCCTAAACGAAAAAAATGAACCTTCAAATCCCATTTGAGCGAATTTTAAATTTTTATTCATTTATTTTTATCTTTCCTAAAAAATATTGCATTGATTTTTTTTTTTCAATCTCGACGATTGAATATGAATAGGCTATTATGAGTTCTAGCAAGCCGCTATGGTGAAATCGGTAGACACGCTGCTCTTAGGAAGCAGTGCTAGAGCATCTCGGTTCGAGTCCGAGTGGCGGCAGGACGTCTTTTAAAAGAAATAAAATCGATCCTATAATAAATTCCATTCTTGATTTCTATTTCGTAATTAAAGGATTCCTCTTTTTTTAATATTTTTTTATGAGATTTTCAACTTTAGAGCATATATTAACTCATATTTCCTTTTCGACCGTTTCAATTGTAATTACAATTCATTTGATAACCTTATTAGCGGATAAAATTAAAAAGCTATATGATTCGTCCGCAAAGGGCATGATAGCGGCTTTTTTATGTATAACGGGATTATTAGTCACTCGTTGGGTTTATTCAGGACATTTCCCATTAAGTGATTTATATGAATCATTAATCTTCCTTTCATGGAGTTTCTCAGTTTTTCATATAGTTCCGTATTTGAAAAAAAAGAAACAAAATTTAAGCACAATAACTGGGTCAAGTGTTATTTTTACTCAAGGCTTTGCTACTTCGGGGATTTTAGATGAAATACATCAATCCACAATATTAGTACCCGCTCTCCAATCCGAGTGGTTAATAATGCACGTAAGTATGATGATATTGGGCTATGCAGCTCTTTTATGTGGATCATTATTATCAGTAGCACTTCTAGTCATTACATTTCGAAAAAACAGAAAGATTTTTTGTAAAAGTAATCATTTCTTAAATGAGTCATTTTCTTTTGGTGAAATCCAATACATGAATGAAAGGGGGAATGTTTTACGAAAGACTTCTTTTTTTTCTGCTAAGAATTATTACAGGTGTCAATTGATTCAACAGTTGGATTATTGGAGTTATCGTATAATTAGTCTAGGGTTTCTCTTTTTAACCATAGGTATTCTTTCAGGAGCAGTATGGGCTAATGAAGCATGGGGATCATATTGGAATTGGGACCCAAAAGAAACTTGGGCATTTATTACTTGGATCGTATTCGCGATTTATTTACATACCCGAACAAATAAAAAGCTACAGGGTACAAATTCCGCAATTGTGGCGTCTATAGGATTTCTTATAATTTGGATATGCTATTTT